TGAGAGATATTATGCATGTATCAGATATATCATGGCCAATTCCTCAGAAGATTCTTCCACAATGGACTCTGACTCTGAAAAGTAAGATTTCGAGTCTGATAAGTGAGATTTCGAGTAAGTGTTTCCAGAATCTCCTTCTGTCCGAAGAAACGATTCATCGAAATAATGAGTCACCCGTTCCATTGATATGGACACATCTGAGATTAACAAATGCTCGGGAGTTCTTCTATTCAATCCTTTTCCTTCTTCTTGTTGCTGGATATCTCGTTCGCATACATCTTCTCTTTGTTTCCCGAGCCTCTAGTGAGTTACAGACAGAGTTAGAAAAGATCAAATCTTTGATGATTCCATCATACATGATTGAGTTGCGAAAACTTTTGGATAGGTATCCTACATCTGAATCTGAACTGAATTCTTTCTGGTTAAAGAATATCTTTCTAGTTGCTCTGGAACAATTAGGAGATTTTCTGGAAGAAATACGGGTTTATGCTTCTGGTGGCAACATGCTATTGGTTGGTGGTTCCGCTTATGGGGTCAAATCAATACGTTCTAAGAAGAAATATTTGAATATCAATCTCATCGATCTCAGAAGTATCATACAAAATCCCATCAATCGAATTGCTTTTTCGAGAAATACGAGACATCTAAGTCGTACAAGTAAAGAGATCTATTCATTGATAAGAAAAAGAAAAGGGGTGAACGGTGATTGGATTGATGAGGAGAAAATAGAATTCTGGGTCGCGAACAGTGATTTGGTTGATGATGAAGAAAGAGAATTCTTGGTTCAGTTCTCCACCTTAACGACCGAAAAAGAAAAAAGGATTGATCAAATTCTATTGAGTCTGACTCATAGTGATCATTTATCAAAGAATGACTCTGGTTATCAAATGATTGAACAACCGGGATCAATTTACTTACGATACTTAGTTGACATTCATAAAAAGTATCTAATGAATTATGAGTTCAATAGATCCTGTTTAGCAGAAAGACGGATATTCCTTGCTCATTATCAGACAATCACTTATTCACAAACCCCGTGTGGGGCTAATAGTTTTCATTTCCCATCTCATGGAAAACCCTTCTCGCTCCGTTTAGCCCTATCCCCTTCTAGGGGTATTTTAGTGATAGGTTCTATAGGAACTGGACGATCCTATTTGGTCAAATACCTAGCGACAAACTCCCATGTTCCTTTCATTACGATATTTCCGAACAACTTTCCGTATTCGTATTACAAGCCTGAAGGTTTTTTTTTTGATTTTGATGATAGTGATAGTGACGATAGTGATTATCGTGACGATATCGATATTGATGATAGTGACGATATTGATGATGACCTTGATTTTGATACGGAGCTGCTAGATATGACGAATGTGCTAACTATGGATATGCCGCCGAGTATATACGGATTTTATATCGATATCACCTTTCGATTCGCATTAGCAAGAGCAATGTCTCCTTGCATAATATGGATTCCAAACATTCATGATCTGTATGTGAATTACAGATCCTTCGGTCTATTACAGAACTATCTCTCCAAAGATTGTGAAAGATATTCCACTAGAAATATTCTTGTTATTGGTTCGACTCATATTCCCCAAAAAGTGGATCCCGCTCTAATAGCTCCGAATAAATTAAATACATGCATTAAGATACGAAGGCTTCTTATTCAACAACAACGAAAGCACTTTTTCATTCTTTCATATACTAAAGGGTTTCACTTGGAAAAGAAAATGTTCCATACTAACGGATTCGGGTCCATAAACATGGGTTCCAATGCACGAGATCTTGCAGCACTTATCAATGAGGCCCTATCCATTAGTATTACACAGAAGAAATCAATTATAGAAACTAATACAATTAGATCAGCTCTTCATAGACAAACTTGGGATTTGCGATCCCAGGTAATATCGGTTCAGGATCATGGGATCCTTTTCTATCAGATAGGAAGGGCTGTTGCACAAAATGTACTTCTAAGTAATTGCCCCGTAGATCCTATATCTATCTATATGAAGAAGAAATCATGTAAAGAAGGGGATTCTTATTTGTACAAATGGTACTTCGAACTTGGAACGAGCATGAAGAAATTAACGATACTTCTTTATCTTTTGAATTGTTCTGCCGGATTGGTCGCTCAAGATCTTTGGTCTTCACCCGGACCTGATGAAAATAATTGGATCGCTTCTTATAGATTCGCTGAGAATGATTCTGATCTAGTTCATGGCCTATTAGAACTAGAAGGCGCTCTGTTGGGATCCTCACGGACAGAAAAAGATTGCAGTCAGTTTGATAATAATCGAGTGACATTACTTCTTCGGTCCGAACCAAGGAATCAGTTAGATATGATTCAAAACTATGAAAAATACGAATCGGAGTTTGAAGAAGAGGAAGAGGACATCGACCCGCAACAAATGGAGGAGGATTTATTCGATCACATAGTTTGGGCTCCTAGAATATGGCGCCCTTGGACCAATCTAACTGAATTGGGATTTCCCTATCGGGC